GACCTTGTTAGTCCGTTCTTGGCAAGAGGGGAGAGCCTAATCTTTCTGTTTTTTCAATCAGATTTCCTCCGCTTAATGGATAACCATTTGTTATCAATGGAGAATTGCTTATCATCTTAAATTGAGGTGATTGGATTTGCACCAATGGAAACCATAAATTTCATACACAATAGAGGGATAGGGATATGATAGATTTTTTTATTTTTAGATAGTGAATGGAGTTTGTTTTTCCATTCTATCCTATTCATCGGTATTGATCATGGATACTGGAAAAATTGTTTTCTTTCTTTTGGGCTAGCTCATGATCTGAACGAGTCGCACATACACCCTAGTACATGTTCCTCGACGCTGAGGGCATCCCCCAAGAGCGGGGGATTTCGTGACATTTCGGATTGGCTGTCTTGTATTTCTAATAAGTTGTTTAATAGTTGGCATGTTGAATCATATCCATAATATGATGGGCTGGTTTAGATCGATCCTAACCAGATGATTATGAATTACTTCTAGTTAATATTCTATTAAATAAGTTTTAATAGATAGAATATTAAACTTGGTAAAATAAAAAGATAAAATCTCAAATCACGGAGTTGGGCGAAATCCATGCTATTTTCATGCAACCGCTACAAGATCAACAATTCCATAAGCTTGGGCTTCTGTTGCTGACATAAAAACATCTCTTTCCATGTCTTCGGATACAACCCATAAAGGTTTACCCGTTCTTTGTACATAAACCCTTGTGAGGGTTTCACGCAGTTTCAGCAGTTCTTCCGCTTCCAGGATAAATTCTCCCGTTTGTGCCTCATAAAAAGAACTAGCAGGTTGATGGATCATTACCCTGATGATATAACATAATAAAAGGTTCCTCTATCTCGCATGATGAAAGGAAGAGAAAAGAAAGAAAGATAAAGAATAACAAGCAAAAAAAAGATAGAATTGAACAACCGTACAGGCATCTTTTGTGCGTTGCATACGGCTCTACAATCAAATTGACCCTTACCTTCCATCAAAGACAGAGAAAAATAGGATCTATCAGACCCATATCGGTAAATGATCAAATTACCACCCTTCCTTTCCAAGGAGTTTAAAAATACTATGATGGCTCCGTTGCTTTATATATTTATGATTTTTTTTGTCTGTGATTCAGCAATCCCAAAGTTTCTTTTTGAGCCGATCAAATAAAATAAGGAAAAAATAATCTTATTTTATTTTTTATTTTCGCACTCTTTCATAACATATGTTAAAAGTCCTCTAGTGTGAAAACAAAAAAGTTTGTGACGCTGAACTGGACTCCCGATAGATAAGATAAAATCGGAAATACCTTTAATCTCATACTACTCTTTCGATACATAATCTAATGTTTTGAAAAAACAATAAAAAACTTTCTCATATCGAATTCAAAGTGCCATGCTATTATTACTTAATATTCATATTTCATATGGCGAAGGCATAGTCTTTTTTTTTTTTTCTCTCAAATAAAAACCTCATTGGCGCCAAGCGTGAGGGAATGCTAGACGTTTGGTAATTTCTCCTCCGACTAGGATAAAAGATCCCATTGAAGCGGCTAATCCCATGCATATTGTATGTACATCTGGTCGCACAAATTGCATAGTATCATAAATAGCTACTCCGGGTATTACCCATCCGCCAGGAGAGTTTATAAACAAATACAGATCTTTGGTATCATCCTCGATACTGAGATATACCATAAGACCAATAAGCTGATTCGATATTTCACTATCAACCTCTTGGCCTAAAAAAAGTAATCTTTCTCGATAAAGTCGGTTGATTAGGGTAAAGTTGTATCCCTTAGGAACCGTACATGCATCTTTTGACGCATACGGTTCAAAAAAAAAAATTGCGAAAAAAAACGAATCAATGTGTAGATTCCAGTCCTCTTTCTTTTTTCATAGCAGGTTTCTAACGAAAGGACTTTTTCTTCGATTTTTCAATAAAGACGAGTTTTGACTCCTTTCCTTATAATAAAAAAAAGAATTCACTAAACTTATCGAATTAACTTCTCATTGATGTATTGTTTCATCGAGATCCAATCCAAATCACGATGTAATTTTCTTGTTCTTGAATGGGCCTCGTTAATCTTTTTAGGTTTATGCTCTACTCCGGGTAAAGATCCGCCCGATTTCTATTTGCACATATAGGACAAATGCTCTCATTACCATTTCTTTTTGTTATGACTTTCTTTTTTTTTCAATTCATTTCATGCCTTCCGCCAAATATTTGATGTATTCATCCATTCGATTGATTAACATTGATTAATTGAGACCGCTTCTCTTTCCAAACGGGATCTCTTTACAAATAGGAATTATTTATGATACAAGTAGTAATCATAGATATATTACCAATTGGGTTTTTCTAAACGGAGCCTGGATACTTCATTTTATTAGCCCAACCAACCCAACCATAAATCATTCTAATTGATAATAGTAATCTGAATCCCCCCCAAAAATGGATTTGATTTAATAGTACCTCACGCTCCAAATTT